CAGACATATACTATAGTGATATATATATCTTAATATATCTCTTATTAATGTATATCTGTTCGTTCTATATATCTTATACTAATAAACATCACCTCTACATATATCCTATGCTCTGATTCTAAATATATTACTATTCTAGTAATAGTATTACTAGAATTGGGCCCGTGGGAGGGCCCCATTCTAAACTCTCCTTTCTGAGCCTATACTATTATTATAGCTCTCTTTAGAGAATATATATTTTAATATATAATAATAAATTATATTATTTTATTGTAAAAACTAAAAATAGGGGATTGGTCCTAGACTTAAAAGCTAACAACACCTCTTATTTACCTACTTTGAACAGCTGTTATAATCCTATTCCTTTTAAAATTAGTCAAAGCTGCTTGACTCAAAAAGTTTGGTTTAAAGTAAATCCGGGTGCCCCGGAGAAGATTTGGGAGGAAAAGGGGGGGGGTCAAAATTAGTACTTTTCAACTTAATAGTAGCTTTAAATTATTTTAACAGGAGGGTTTTATACAAAAACACCCCACTTAGTGCCTTAGAAGCAAAGTGTACTCAAACCCGGTAAAAATTTAGGCTTTTATTCAATTTTTTGAGACCTTAAAAGGGGGGCCCTGTTGTAATTTTATATAGTTTTTAATTTTGTTAAAAATCATCCGTTACTTAATATGTTTAGGCACTACTATAATGAGTTAAATCTACGAAGAGTAAAGCCGGAAACACGCGGGGACGATTTATGAACTTAAAAAATAAATCGTCCCCTTTTTAGGAAAAGGTTAGTAAATAAGATGCCTGATTAAAGGGCTATCTTGATAGGATAGATCATGTAGGTTCCCTACTCTTGTTATACGAATTAGAATCAAACTAACCCCTAAAGAATCAAAATCTTTTGTGCTTCTTACACCATCATATAAAGAATGGTAAGCTAAGTGTAAGCTATCAGGTTCATACCCTGCCTATGGGCCCAGCCCCCATTCTAATCTTATTCAATCCTACACGCGCTCTTTTCATAATTACCCTAATTTTAGGAACTGTCCTCGCTCTTTCGTCTTCTAGCTGGTTAGGTTGTTGAGTGGGTTTAGAAATTAATTTACTCTCGTTTATCCCTCTTATAAACAAAAAGTCCCAATTCGCAGCTGAAGCTGCGCTAAAGTATTTCCTTGTGCAGGCTTTAGCTTCCGCCATTTTACTTATAAGCGCTTTATTATCCTCTTGACAAATTAACCTACCCTCTGTGGATTACGGGCCTCCCATTAACTTGAGACTTATGATTGGTACTGCCCTCCTTCTTAAAATAGGGGCTGCCCCCTTACATTTTTGGTTCCCGGGGGTTATAGAGGGGTTAGACTGGTTCAATAACCTTATTTTGATAACCTGGCAAAAAATCGCTCCTTTTATACTTTTATCTTACGTTATTAGTAACAACTCAATATTTTTTTGTGTAATTGCTTTGTCGGTTCTTTTTGGAGCTGTAGGAGGCCTAAACCAAACCTCTTTACGTAAGTTAATAGCTTATTCTTCCATTAATCATCTAGGTTGAATAACCGCAGCTTTAATATTTAGTAGCTCATACTGAATACTCTACTTTTCCACATACGCGCTTATAAGAGCTTCAATAGTGCTGATCTTTAACCACCGCAACCTCAGTCATACCCTACAAATTTATAACCTTCATAATAACAAAATACTAAATTTACTTTTATTTTGTAATCTATTATCTTTAGGAGGGCTGCCCCCTTTCTTGGGCTTCTTGCCCAAGTGGCTAGTTATTCAATCAATAGTTTACCAAGGGTACCTGCCTTTAGCTTTATTTATGGTTTGCTTCACCCTGGTAGCGTTGTACTTCTACGCCCGAATAGCATACCCGGCTTTCATGATCTCCCATAGTGAAGTAAAGTGAGAGCCTTTGATATCAGCTCCTATTCCAGGGTTAGTAATAGCTCTATCAAGTCTAAGCCTTGGGGGACTAGCCTTTAGTTCTTTAGCCGTACTAATAATTTAAAAGGCTTTATGTTAATTAAACAAATAGCCTTCAAAGCTGTAAATATAAGTTTACTCTTTTAAGCCTTAGCTATATAGCACCACTAGGATTGCAGCCTAGAATTCTTATTAAACTACAAGACCTAAACCCTGTAGTAATGGCAAAGGGGGCAAAGCCCCGTAAATAGATTTACAGTCTATAACCTAAACTCAGCCACTTTACCGCGACAATGACTTTTTTCTACAAATCATAAGGATATTGGTACACTTTACTTCATCTTTGGAGCTTGGGCAGGAATAGTAGGGACCTCTTTGAGTCTTCTTATTCGTGCTGAGCTAGGTCAACCAGGTTCTTTAATTGGAGACGACCAAATTTATAACGTTATTGTTACAGCCCACGCTTTTATCATAATTTTCTTCATAGTAATGCCTATTATAATTGGGGGGTTTGGTAACTGACTGGTTCCCCTTATGTTAGGTGCACCAGACATGGCATTTCCCCGAATAAATAATATAAGCTTCTGACTTTTGCCTCCCTCTTTAACCCTTCTATTAGCTAGTAGTATAGTAGAAAGCGGGGCTGGTACAGGATGAACTGTTTACCCTCCTTTATCAGCGGGAATTGCTCACGCAGGGGCCTCAGTTGATCTTGCCATTTTCTCATTGCATTTAGCAGGTATTTCCTCTATTTTAGGTGCTGTAAACTTTATTACTACAACTATTAATATGCGCACAAGAGGGATAACAATAGACCGAATTCCCCTTTTCGTCTGGTCAGTTGTTATTACTGCTATTCTTCTGTTACTATCCCTACCGGTTCTAGCCGGGGCTATCACCATACTTTTAACAGACCGTAACTTAAACACTTCATTCTTTGACCCGGCGGGAGGTGGAGACCCAATTCTTTACCAACACTTATTCTGGTTCTTTGGACACCCTGAAGTTTACATTTTAATTTTACCAGGGTTTGGTATAATCTCCCATATTATTAGTCAAGAAAGTGGGAAAAAGGAAGCCTTTGGATCTCTAGGAATAATTTATGCCATGCTAGCTATTGGGCTTTTAGGTTTTGTAGTATGAGCTCACCACATATTTACAGTAGGAATAGACGTAGATACCCGGGCATACTTTACCGCAGCTACCATAATTATTGCCGTTCCTACAGGAATTAAGATCTTCAGTTGATTGGCTACTCTTCATGGAACCCAGCTAACCTACAGTCCTTCCCTTCTATGGGCACTAGGATTTGTGTTTTTATTTACTATTGGTGGTCTGACAGGGGTAGTCCTAGCCAACTCATCAATTGATATCGTTCTTCATGATACCTATTATGTAGTAGCTCACTTCCACTACGTACTATCAATAGGGGCAGTATTCGCCATCATGGGAGGCGTGGTCCATTGATTCCCTCTCTTCACAGGACTTTCCCTTCAACCTAACTGACTTAAGGTACACTTCGCGATTATATTTATTGGAGTAAACTTAACTTTCTTCCCACAACACTTCTTAGGTTTGAGAGGGATACCTCGACGTTACTCAGACTACCCTGATGCATACGCTTCTTGAAACATTGTTTCTACAATTGGTTCCACAATTTCTATAGTGGGGGTATTAATGCTTGTCTATATTATTTGAGAAGCGTTCGTGTCACACCGCCAAGTTGCTTTCCCCGCACAAATAACTACTTCAATTGAATGATTCCACTCACTGCCTCCCGCAGAGCATAGCTACGCTGAGTTACCAACTTTACTAAATTTCTAATGTGGCAGATAAGTGCAATGGATTTAAGCTCCATACATGGGGGTATCCCCCTATTAGAAAATGTCAACATGAGCCAACCTAGGTTTTCAAGATAGAAATTCTCCTTTAATGGAACAACTTACCTTCTTCCATGATCACACACTCCTAATTTTAGTAATAATTACCGTTTTAGTAGGGTATCTAATGGCCAGCCTATTATTTAACACTTTTACTAATCGGTACCTTTTAGAAGGCCAAACTATCGAAGTAATTTGAACTATCTTACCTGCCATTATCCTAGTATTCATTGCTCTTCCTTCCCTGCGCCTTCTTTACCTTCTAGACGAAGTTAGAGAGCCCTCTATTACCCTAAAGGCAATTGGGCATCAATGGTATTGAAGCTACGAGTACTCAGACTTTAACCAAGTAGAGTTTGATGCTTATATAGTGCCTTCGCAAGATTTACCAGAAGGTAATTTTCGTTTATTAGAGGTAGATAACCGAACGGTGCTACCCTTTAACACCCAAATCCGGATTCTCATTACAGCGGCAGATGTTCTTCATTCTTGAACAGTGCCAGCTTTAGGAGTAAAGGTAGATGCCACACCCGGTCGTCTTAACCAAACTAGCTTCTTAACTAACCGACCTGGTTTATTTTATGGTCAGTGTTCAGAAATCTGTGGGGCTAATCATAGCTTTATACCTATCGTTATCGAGAGAGTTCCAACACCTACCTTTATTTCTTGAATTTCTTCTGTAAGTGAAGCTTCATAGGGTGTCTGAAGTAAGTCGTGGTCTCTTAAACCACTTATGGTAACGTAACATTTACCCCCTATGAGGGGGTTAGTTAAATAATAACATTAGTATGTCATGCTAAATTTATCAAATTATTGATACCCCCTAATTCCTCAAATAGCGCCGTTAAGATGATTAACTTTATTTATTATATTCTCGTCTACTTTAATTCTTTTTAATGTACTAAACTACTTCTCTTTTTTGCCAACTAGCCCATCTTCATCTGCTCACTCTTCAATCTCCACAACCCCTTTAAACTGAAAGTGATAACTAATTTATTTTCCGTGTTTGATCCCACAAGTAGCATCCTTAGTCTTTCTTTAAATTGACTAAGTACTTTCCTAGGCCTAGCTTTAATACCTCTATTATTTTGGTTTATACCTTCCCGTTACACCCTAATTTGAAATAAGGTTACACTCACGCTGCACCAAGAGTTCAAGACTTTATTAGGACCTACAGGGCATCCTGGTAGTACTTTTATTTTTATCTCTTTGTTCTCTCTTATTTTATTTAATAACTTTTTAGGCTTATTTCCCTACATTTTTACCAGCTCTAGTCACCTGACTTTCACCCTGGCATTAGCCCTACCTTTATGACTTAGCTTCATAGTATATGGGTGACTAAATCATACTCAGCATATGTTCGCCCACCTGGTGCCCCAAGGGACCCCTGCGGTTCTTATACCTTTCATGGTTTGTATTGAAACAGTTAGTAACGTAATTCGTCCTGGTACCTTAGCCGTACGACTAGCCGCGAATATAATTGCTGGACACCTCCTAATAACTCTTTTAGGTAACACTGGGCCTTCTTTAACCTTAACCTTACTCAGATTCTTAGTTATTGGTCAAATTGCTTTACTAGTTCTAGAGTCTGCAGTAGCAATTATTCAGTCTTACGTTTTTGCCGTATTAAGTACGCTTTATTCTAGTGAAGTAAACTAATGTCCGCTCATAGTAACCACCCCTACCATCTTGTAGACCAGAGCCCTTGGCCTCTAACCGGAGCCATTGGGGCTATAACCACCTTAACCGGTTTAGTTCAATGATTCCATCAATATAACATAAGTTTGCTTATGCTAGGCTTAACAATTACTACTTTAACAATAATTCAATGATGACGAGATATTTCACGTGAAGGCACTTACCAGGGTTTACATACTTATGTAGTAACCCTTGGCCTTCGTTGAGGCATGATTCTTTTTATTGTATCCGAAGTCTTTTTCTTTTTATCATTCTTCTGAGCGTTCTTCCACAGAAGATTAGCTCCCACTGTAGAGCTCGGAGCCGTATGACCCCCAGCCGGAATCTCGCCTTTCAATCCCTTGCAAATTCCTTTACTTAATACTGCCATCTTACTAGCCTCTGGGGTTACTGTAACCTGAGCACATCACGGATTAATGGAAGGGAATCACACTCAAGGCCTTCAAGGTTTATTTTTTACAGTTATTTTAGGAATTTATTTTACCATTTTACAAGCTTACGAATATATTGAGGCCCCATTTACTATTGCAGACGCCGTTTACGGCTCATCATTTTTTATGGCAACCGGCTTTCATGGGCTGCATGTATTAATCGGTACTACCTTCCTTTTGGTGTGTTTATTACGACACTACGCCGAGCACTTCTCCGCCACTCACCATTTCGGGTTTGAAGCAGCAGCTTGATATTGACATTTTGTAGATGTTGTCTGATTATTCCTATACATCTCACTTTACTGATGAGGTAGATACTTATTTAGTATATTAGTATATTTGGCTTCCAACCAAAAGGTTTGAGTAATCAAAATAAGTAATTTATGTTGTCCTTTGTATAAGACTAGTATTATACCTCATCACAATTATCGTAATGAGTCTTGCTTCTCTTCTATCCAAAAAGTCTATTATTGATCGAGAAAAGTCTTCACCTTTTGAATGTGGATTTGATCCTAAAAGCTCATCACGGCTACCCTTTTCCTTACGATTTTTTCTAATTGCTGTAATCTTCCTAATTTTCGATGTAGAAATTGCTTTACTTCTTCCTTTAGTTCTTATTTTCCCTTACTCTAATCCTGCCCACTGAATGGGAGTCGGCATATTTTTTCTTCTCGTCCTTCTACTCGGGCTTTACCACGAATGAAACCAAGGGGCCTTAAACTGAGCCTCTTAAATAGGGCTATAGTTAACTATAACATTTGACTTGCACTCATAAGGTACCGATCACGGTTAGTCTTAAATAAGAAGCGATATATTGCACCCAGTTTCGACCTGGCTTTAGGTGATCACACCCTTATTTAGATGAAGCCAAAAAGAGGCTTGTCACTGTTAATGACAGAAGTGGGGTATCCCCCATCTAAGAAGATCGAAGCTTCTAGTAAGAGCTGCTAACTCTTATAACAGCGGTTTAAATCCGTTGGCTCTTCTGACCATATAGTTTACTTAAAACATTACACTTTCTCTGTAAAGATAACCAGCTTTGGTTTATGGTTAAATACCCGAGGATTAATAAATCTCCCTAACATCTTCAGTGTCATGCTCTAGATAAGCTACTCAGGTATACGCTAATTATAGCTAGTAAAATAATTCATAGTATAAAAATTAATAGATAGACCTTTAGTCTATTAGCTTGTAAGCCCTGCATAATCTTAGAATAAAATCTTAAACCCTCATAGATACCTTGAGCTCCTAACTTTTCACTTCATCCCTGATCTATACTTTTAACCACTATAGTTCCAGCTCGTAAGGGAGCTCTGCTGATACCTAATGTTGACAAAATAGGCATAAATCATATAGAGCCCATAAAAGTAACAGAAGGAAACCAAGATAAACTCTTATTCTTTTCCCCTGCAGCAAACTTAGAAACTTCATAACCAAACCAACCACCCGCAAGTCTAATAGTCAAAGCAAAGGTCTTTATAAATAATGGTAAGCACACCATTGAGGGGGTAGGGTATAACACCCAACTAAGCATACTCCCCCCAATTACAGACATAATAAGTAAGCCCGACATACCGCGCAGCATCACCGTACCTTCATCGTTCATAGGGTGCGCCGATCCTAAATTTGAGGTACCTGTTAAGCTATAATAAACTAAACGTAAAGAATAACACATAGTTAAACCTGTAGAAAAGAAAAATAAAAAGTAAGAGTATATATTTAAGATAGATAAACTAGCCACCTCCAACACTAAATCCTTAGAGTAAAACCCAGCTAAAAATGGAAAACCACACAAAGCTAAATTAGCAACATTTAGACAAGCACATGTAGTAGGCATTTGAGTCATAAGTGCACCCATAGACCGAATATCCTGAGAGTCCTTTATGTTATGGATAACAGCACCCGCACACATAAATAACAAGGCCTTAAACAAAGCGTGTGTTAATAAATGAAAATAAGCTAACTTAGCATACCCTAATGACAGGATTCTTATCATTAAACCTAATTGGCTTAAAGTGGACAAAGCAATAATCTTCTTCAAGTCAAATTCGAAATTTGCTCCAATTCCTGCTATAAATATCGTAAGACCAGAAATTAAAAGTAAAATCTTTCTAATCATTATCCCTTCTAGTAAAGGTCTAAACCGAATAAGGAGATAAACACCCGCAGTTACTAAAGTAGACGAATGAACTAAAGCAGAAACTGGGGTAGGGGCAGCCATGGCTGCAGGCAGCCAAGCCGAAAAGGGAATTTGAGCTCTTTTGGTTATAGCGGCTAAAACCACTAAAACTCTAATAATTACCATTTCTAAACTGTCCTTGTTTACCTGCAAGTAAAATACATAATTAAAGCTACCAAAGTTTATTATTCACGCAATTGCCAACAACAAGGCTACATCCCCAATACGATTTGATAAAGCCGTTAGTATACCTGCATTATAGGACTTAACATTTTGGTAATAAATAACTAAACAGTAAGAAACTAAGCCTAAACCATCCCACCCTAATAAAATTCTAATCAAATTAGGACTAATAATTAATAGCATTATTGATATTACAAATATCAACACTAGCAAAATAAATCGATTAATGTTATAATCCCCAGCCATGTATTCTTCTCTGTAATAAATAACCAAAGAAGAAATTAGTAGCACAAAACTTATAAAAATTAAAGATATGTAATCCAATAAAAACGTTATAACGATAGGAGTTCCATTAATAGTTAAAACTTCCCACTCGATGAATAACGTAAAATCTCTCAATAAAGCTCTAACACCCGCTAAAAAAGTTCTTATACTTACCGAAATCAAAAAAACAAATCTAATATAACAAATAGATACCCCTCATAACATAGGCCTTGAATGAAACTCATCTCCCTGGCACCACAAACCAGAATTTTTTACCTAAACTACCAAAGCATAATCATAAATAGACTAAATCACCCTTAAGGATTAACAAATTTAAAGGCACTCAATGTAGAAATAATAATAGGTATTCCCGATTCTGGCCTCTAGAAGTTGCAAAGAGGCCAGAATATAACTTCCCATGCTGACTAAAGGAAAAGAGATATAATGTATACGCTGCTCTAAAGAAAGAGATAAAAGCTAATATTACCATTCTAACTCAACACCACCCTACTAGGCTATTTAACAAACTAATCTCCCCTAATAGGTTAATAGTCGGGGGAGCTGCCATATTAGCTGATCTTAATAAAAATCATCATAAAGCTAAACTAGGTATAAAATTTATTAAACCCTTATTGATGATGATTCTTCGTCTACCCAAACGTTCGTAACAAATGTTTGTTAAACAGAATAAACCAGAAGAACAAAGCCCGTGAGCAATTATAAGAGTGTAGGCTCCTCTCACCCCTCAATAATTCAAAGTCATTAAACCCCCTAGCACTAACCCTATATGAGCCACAGAGGAATACGCTACCAAAGCCTTTAGATCTGTTTGGCGTAAACAGATAAATCTTACTAGACTGCCTCCCACAAGACTTACGCCCACTCAAATGTAGTTAAAAGCCATCCCAGTCACAGTCATAAATCTAAACACACGCAATAACCCATAACCCCCTAACTTCAGCAAGACCCCCGCTAAAATCATAGATCCTCTTACAGGAGCCTCTACATGAGCCTTTGGCAGTCATAAATGAACGAGGAATATAGGTATTTTTACTAAAAACGCAGTAATTATCATAAGATAGATTAAACCTGAAGAACCCCATCTAAACCCCTTTAGTAAAGGGATAAAACATCCTAAAGCTATCTTGTCAATATAAAAAATTCCAATTAGTAAAGGTAAAGAAGCTAGTAAAGTGTAAAATAGTAGATACATCCCAGCTTGAATACGCTCTGGCTGGTAACCTCATCCTAAAATTAAGAATAGGGTAGGGATTAAGGAGCTTTCAAAGTATAGGTAAAATAAAAAGAGGCTAGTTCTACTGAAAGTCAAGTATAGTATCAGCATCAACCCTACAATTATAAACAAGAATATATTACTATAGTAGTTATGCTTGTACACACTTTGTCTGGCTAGAACCATCAAACCACAAATTCATAAGCTTAATAAAATAAGCCCGTAAGATATCACATCTATGCCAAAGCCTATACCTACAAACTGGGTGTAAGCCCCTGGCACAGCGCCCATAAATATAAATGATAAAACAAAAAAACAAACAGTAATGATGTGTCATCTAGACGTAACGTAAATTAAAGGGATCATGCCTAATAAAAATAACAAAAACTTTAGCATTGTAAAATATTAAATCTTTGGAAGTAGTCATTACCGTGAGTTCGGATTATAGAAACTAAAATAGAAAGACCTAAAGCTCCTTCGCACACTACCATAGTCAAGAATATTATTATAAAATACAGCTCGTAGCCCAAAGTAAGTACGTAAACAAACACTATTATGTATAAAGAAAGTATGATAAATTCTAATCTTAATAGGGTTCCTAAAAGATGCTTACGCTTAGACACAAAAACCCACGAACCTATAAAAACTAGTAAAGTAGTAACTGCATAAACAAAAATTTTTAACATTAGTTTTAATAGTTTATAAAAAACGCTGGTCTTGTAAATCAGTAAAGAGAAATTTTCTCTTAAAACTTCAGAGAAAAGGTAACTACCCTATCATCAGTCCCCAAAACTAATATTTTAATAAACTATTCTCTGTTATGCTTACCATTATCCTTGTTACAAACTTATTATTTATTGGTGCACACTTTATATCTATGATACACCCCCTAGCCATAGGTTTAATTTTACTTATCCAATCTTTAGGAGTTGCACTTTTAACAGGGGTCATCGCACCAACCTTTTGATTCTCTTACATCTTATTTTTAGTGTTCCTAGGAGGATTAATAGTACTTTTTATCTATGTTACAAGTCTTGCTTCAAATGAAATATTTAGTTTATCTTCCCTTTCCCTTCTTACAGTAGCACCAATATTAGCTATTTTATTGCTTAGTATATTAACCGTGGATTCTTGAGCGGTTAACTTAATCCCTACCACGCTAGAATTCACAAGTTTAACTCCTCTAAGAGATTACTTAGTAAAGCTTTATAGCTACCCAACTTCCCTAATAACCTCATTTTTAATCGTCTATTTATTACTAACTTTAATCGCTGTAGTTACCATTACTAAATTTTTGAATGGACCCCTACGAGTTAGAAACTAATGTTTAAACCCATACGTGCTCATCACCCACTATTTAAAATTGTTAATGGTGCCTTAATTGATTTACCGGTCCCATCTAATATCTCAGCCTGATGAAATTTCGGCTCACTTTTAGGTCTATGCTTAGTTATTCAAATCGCAACTGGCTTATTTTTAGCTATACACTACACAGCTCATATTGATCTAGCCTTCTCAAGTGTAGCCCACATTTGTCGGGACGTAAATTACGGATGATTCCTGCGTACCCTACATGCTAACGGAGCCTCTTTCTTCTTCATTTGTATTTATATACATGTTGGGCGGGGCATATACTACGGCTCGTACAACTTTATGCTCACATGAATAGTGGGAGTAGTTCTTTTATTCCTAGTCATAGGAACCGCATTTATAGGTTACGTGCTGCCTTGAGGACAAATATCTTTCTGAGGAGCTACCGTAATTACAAATTTAATATCCGCGATCCCTTACTTAGGAACCGACTTAGTTCAATGAATTTGAGGGGGATTCGCAGTAGATAACGCTACACTAACTCGATTTTTTACCTTTCATTTTTTACTACCCTTTATTGTAGCTGCCGCCGTAATAGTCCATTTACTCTTTTTACATCAAACAGGAGCAAATAATCCTTTAGGGGCTAACTCTGACGTTGATAAAATTCCTTTTCATCCTTACCATACTTTTAAGGATACTGTAGGCTTCGTTATTATAACAATAATTTTAGTGTTACTAACACTTTTAGATCCTTATCTTTTAGGAGACCCGGATAATTTTATCCCTGCTAACCCGTTGGTAACTCCTGTACACATTCAGCCCGAATGATACTTTTTATTTGCCTACGCCATTTTACGTTCCATTCCTAACAAGCTAGGAGGAGTAATTGCACTTGTTATATCAATTGCTATTTTATTTATTCTACCATTTACTAATAAGAGAAACTTTCGAGGAATTGAATTTTATCCTATTAACCAAATTTTATTCTGATCAATGGTTTCTATCGTTATTTTATTAACTTGAATTGGAGCGCGTCCTGTAGAAGACCCCTATATCCTAGTTGGTCAAATTTTAACTGTGGTGTACTTTGCGTATTATCTATTATCACCTCTAGCACTTAAGCTGTGAGATTCACTTTTAAGTTGATTACTAAGCTGAAGTTCAGCAGATGTTTTGAAAGCATCCTTTAGAGGTTCAAATCCTCTAGTAATCTTACTACTTAATTAGTTTCTATTATAGATACATCTTTAGAGCAACAAAAAAGATTAAGTAATTTAAAGCAACAGGTAAAAATCTTTTTCACGCTAAGTATATAAGCTTATCATACCGGAAGCGAGGGAGAGTTCCTCGCACCCAAATAAAACCAAACGCCAGAATACCCATCTTTAGGAAAAATAATAAACCCATGGTGTTGCTCCCCGTAAACAATAGACAAAACAATATGCTTATAAATAGGATTCTAGCATACTCTGCCATAAAAATTAAGGCAAAACCACCACTTCTGTATTCAACATTAAACCCTGAAACAAGTTCTGACTCCCCTTCAGCAAAATCAAATGGAGTACGGTTAGTTTCTGCTAAACAGGAGGCAAATCATAAACAGGCTAAAGGGAATATTAGAAATATAAATCAAATATTCTCCTGGTATAAACCAAGATCATTCAAGTTATATCTCCCTACCAAAAACACTACAGAAAGTAAAATAATGGCTAATCTTACTTCATAAGAAATAGTTTGTGCCACAGCTCGTAGCCCACCTAATAAAGCATAGTTTGAGTTAGAAGATCATCCCGCCACTATCACAGTATAGACCCCTAAACTCGTACACCCTAAGAAAAATAGAAGTCCTAGGCTAAATCTAAACAACCCTGTTTGATAGGGGAAAATAACCCAAATTACCAAAGCTAGAAATAAACTTATAATAGGGGAAATATAATAAGGTAAATAATTAGAAACCACTGGGTAAGTTTGTTCCTTAGTAAAAAGCTTAATAGCATCAGCAAAAGGCTGAGGGATACCACAAAACCCAACCTTATTAGGACCTTTACGAATCTGAATGTAACCTAAAACCTTACGCTCGAGCAAAGTTAAGAAAGCCACACCTACTAATACACAAATTACCATAAGTAAAGCTCTAACGAGCCCCAAAATTGTATCCCCATAAAACACTACTACCTGGAGTAACACCCCATTCATAGATCCTAAATCTATCACACTTATCTGCCAAAGTAGTAATAATATTCTTTTATAAAGATTATCTTAAATGAATGGTCCTTTCGTACTAAATCATTTTTTATATTAAGGATAGAAACCAACCTGGCTCACGCCGGTTTGAACTCAGATCATGTAAGGTTTTATGGGTCGAACAGACCCAGACTCCAGACTGCTACACCTGAAGTTACCCTTAGTCCAACATCGAGGTCACAACCCCTCTCGTCGATTAGAACTCTCAAAGAAGATTATGCTGTTATCCCTAAGGTAACTTATTCTTATAATCATTAATAATGGATCTTTTAATCACTAATCAGTGTTTTAATAAAGAAAGTTATTTTATTTCCTTGTCGCCCCAACAAAATAAAGAATTTTTAAATATATACCTCATCTATAAAATTTAAATATCTTTATCAAGATCTATAGGGTCTTCTCGTCCTCTAACACTATCTCAGCCTTTTAACTGATAAGTCAAATTCTATTTAATCTTTGGGAGACAGCTTTTACCTCGTCCAACCATTCATTCCAGCCTTCAATTAAAAGACTAATGATTATGCTACCTTTGCACGGTCAAAATACCGCGGCCCTTCAAAATCAGTGGGCAGGCCAGACCTATTATTCAATGCAAAAGGCGATGTTTTTGGTAAACAGGCGGGTAAAGTTTTTGCCGAGTTCCTTCCAAAGACCTTATATAATAGTTATAATATACATCCTTTTATAATAATTATATCATTTTATTTAGTCTTATTATATTAAAGACCATTTCTTAATACTAACCTAAATAAATAAAAATTATATATTATATTAATAAATTATAACACTTTCAAGGAAGCTATTTCTAAGCCTACATTTTAATTATAATAAATTGTTATAGGAGTATGTAAAGCTTATCCCTTACATATTTAGAGCCCACCAATAAAAGCCAAATAATAGGTGTCAACTTTTTGGGGGCCCTGAATTAAATTCATTTCTCAAGAAACCAGATATCATAAAGTCCGACTTATATCTCATAGCCAAAATTAAATAATTAATATATTTGCCACAATAATTTCATTTAATATTCGCTCACTTTATTTCGGGAAAATTAAATATTTTAAACTATTTGGTATACCCTGATACAAAAGGTACAGTAATTAAACCTACTTTTAATTTACATATTTTCATTTATTTCACGTTGCCTTCACAGTTCCTTAACCTAATTTTATCCAAGTAATATACTAAACACTTATTCTTTTCTATTCTTTTAAATTTTACAATATATAACTTTAATTACAGAACCTATCAAAATAACCGACTTTCACAGCTTCTATTCAGTGTAAGTGAATTGCTTAAACAAGCTCCATTTTGTCTAACCAGGTACACCTTCCGGTACACCTACTATGTTACGACTTATCTCACCTTAATAAATGAGAGCGACGGGCGATGTGTGCATGTTTTAGAGCTCTTTCATAAAAATTTACTAATTTTTATTACCTTCAAATCCACCTTCAATGCATTTTAAAGAACATATCCGTTTAACTAATATTATTGTAACTCATCTCCCTTTAACCATTGGCTGCACCTTGACTTGACATCTTTCCTACTTAGGAATCTAGAGCACTTCCTACTAGAATACTCTTATGACAGCGGTATACAAGCTCGAACAATGTTAAATAAATTATAGCGGGGATTATCGATTACGGGACAAGTTCCTCTGAATAGACTAAAACACCGCCAAATTCTTTGAGTTTAAAGAATATATCTATTATTACTCTGGTACATAGTGCTATTTATATAATAGTAGGGTATCTAATCCTAGTCTCTTAGTACCCTTTATAGCTTCACATCTCTAAATTTATTAAAAATAAAAATTTCACCTACTTATTTTTTTCCTTATTTATTTAATAACTGTTAACTACTCACCAATTTTAATCCCTCACATCCGTTGTTTAACCGCGGTAGCTGGCACAACTTAAACCGAAATTATAAAAATAACTACTTCTAAGTTACCTTAATAAGTAATATTAAATACTGCGCGTATATAACTCCCATTTAGGTCGTTAGCTATCACACTAAATTTACATATAAAATTTCTTTAAAGAAATTATTTAAGCTAGAATAAAACTTTTATAAAATATTTTAAATATGGATCAAGTAAGATTTAATATTAGCCCTTTAAGGGAAGACAATTTTATAATTGGCGAGCCGCTGGTCTATA